GAGACCACAAGTGAAAATGACACTGCCATAAATTGACAAGATGATATTTCCATTTCTTCATCATAAAATGAGTCCCCTTTGAAGCCAGAATTGATTTTCCTCGGTATCTGACATAATGTGCAAAAGGATCCTTAAGTAACCACAAGGTCTTCTGAAAATGATTACAAAGCACTACTAAAAAATGCTCCATTTTTCCATAGAAATATGTTCGCTCAAGAAAGGCTCCAGGGGATGTTGATCGTAAACGAGAGGCTTGTTTACCGAGAAAAACGAATATGGATTCGCATTCATATACATGAGAATTATATAGGAACAAGAATAATCTTTGATTCTCTTTTCTTTGATTCTCTTTTGAGAAAAAAAAAAAAGGATCTCTTTGAATTAATGAAACTATTTGAATTATGATACTCGTGGAGAAAAAATCTCAATAAATGCAAAGAGGGAGCATCTTGTATCCAGGAGTGAAGGGTTTGAACCAAGATTTCCAGATGGACGGGGTGGGGTATTAGGATATCTAACACATGATTTAAATGTGATAATTTGTCCTCGAAAAAGGGAAATATTGAATGAATAGATCGTAAATTATGAGATTTTGCTATTTCTTTTTCTTCCAGGCAAGATACTAATTGCAGGGAGAGTGGAATTTCCATAATGACTGCAAAAGCCTCTGATATGGTTTGATAATCCAAATTATTGCTTTTCCTAACGAATCTATTTTGGTGAAAATTGGTAACCAAAATAATAAAATGGTTCTGTTGATGCATTCGAATAATTAAACGTTTCACAATTAGTGAACTGAATCTTTTGTCATAACCTAAATTTTCCATCGATTCGTAAACAATTGATCCATTTAAATCATGATTATGAGCAAGTACATAGATAGACTCCTGAAAGAGAAGTGGATATAGGAAGTGTTTTTGTGGAGATCTATCCATTTCTAAATATCCTTGTAATTCCTCCATTTACATTTTATTTGAAATTCTACTTGAACTGAAGGAATAGGGGATTTTTTGGTTTATCAAATGATACATAGTGCGATACAGTCAAAACAAGGTATATAGTAAGAAAAAAAAAAAAAAAAGAGATACCCTGGAGACAAGGAGACCAATCAACAAATACTCTCTTTTTCCACCCCATTTTTATTTTCGTTAGAGTTGCACGTTATAGTTTAAAAGGATGTCAAGAAATTGTTTATTTTTGCAACCCGATCGCTCTTTTGACTTTGGAAAAAATTAGCTTTGTCAGTATACGATTTCTTCTACACATTCGTCTTTACTCACTCCATAATAGAGTTAATAATTAGGATTCATAAAAAAAAGGGAAATCTATCATCCACTCACAGGGGAACCTTTTCCCGCCTCAGGTATTAATATATATATTTTTAACGTCTAATTAAATCGGGAAATTATTTGAATTCTAATTCATATTACATATGAATTTAATTTTATTTTTTATTTTAATAATAATATAATATATATATAATAATATATTAATATAATATATATAATATATATATATATATTATATATTATATTAATATTTTAATTTTATTTTTTATTTAACTAAAATAAATAAAATTAAACTAAAATAAATAATAATAAAAAAAGCTCGTTGCTTTTTCTTTCCCTATAATTGGAGACATAGAGCTCTATCCATTTATTCACTTGACCCAGGGGTGAATTTTTTGAGTCCCGTTACAAGACAAGAAAAGAAGCAAAGACAAGATTTTTTTGCCAATCCGGTAAGGATGAAGTATTCTCTGAGTTCCCTATTGATACGACATGCTATTTTTTCCATTCATTCCCTTTCTGGATCAGTCGTGGTCTTACAAACTCTACCAACGGTATGGACGAATTCCTTGCTTCATCCAAATGTGTAAAAGATCATAGTCGCACTTAAAAGCCGAGTACTCTACCATTGAGTTAGCAACCCGGATAAGGGATAAGATTGTAGATACGATCGGAATAAAAAAAAAATTAAACTTTTTTTTTTTTTAATTAAATTAATTAAAAAAAATATTTATATATATATATTATATAAAATTTAAATTATATTAAAAATTTATAAATTATATATATAATTTATATAATAATAATTTAAATTAAAAAAAAAAAAAAAATTTAATTTTATATTATTTATATTAATATAATATATAAATAAATATAGAATTCTAATAAAGATAAAGAGATTGCCCGCCCATCAAAACATTAAACTAGTAAGAAATCAAAAAGAACCATTTGACGATCTACTAGAAATATAAACATTAAAATGAAAAAAAAAAACTTTTATTCTTGTGACGCAGTGAATTTGGTGAACCCATCATTTAAATGATGCAAATAAAGAAACTTATGGAACGTGGAGAAATAAATATATTTCTCCACGATCGAATTATATTTGTTCGATACAACATTGTCAATATAAATTGAATGTTGAGAAAACAAAAAAATCTCAAATAGATCAAACCATCAAACCTAAATAATTAAGTAAAGCACTTGCGTTGGATTAGAACTACATAAATAAGAAATGTAGTGTAAACGGGGGAATAAGTCAAGGAAGAAGTAGGAAAAAATATCGAATTTTTTGAATAGAGATACAGATACAATAAGTAGGATTGCCCCCTTTGTTTGTTTGTTTTGGGAGTCCATCCAAAACAAAAAAAAAAAGATCGGTGGAGAAATAATTACATAAAGTCAGATACTAGGCACCCCTTTTTGATTCCATTAATTGGACTTTGTTTGATTAACTCGAAGTTCTTTAAAGACCCCCGCCTTCTTTGAAATATCATGAACAGTTCCTGTAGGTTGAGCACCCCTTTCGAGGAAATATAGAATAGCCGGAACATTTAAATAAGTTTGATTCTTTATCGGATCGTAAAAACCGACTTTACGAAGATCTCTTCCCTCTCTTCGGGATCGAACATCAATTGCAACGATTCGATAGATGACTCATTGGGATAGATGTAGATGAGGAATCCCCCCCTCCCCTAGAAACGTATAGGAGGTTTTCTCCTCATACGGCTCAAGAAAGAATGATTCGAATTTTTGTTCATGTATGAATTTTTGTTTATGTATATAGTGGCAAATGTATTCAAAAAGTTTTGAATTAAACTCTAATTTGAGTCATTTTTTTTTCTTCTCAGAAGAGAAGAAATATATCATTCGTACTCATAACTCAAGTTATGTAATTATCAAAGGCCCCGAAAGGAGATCCTTAATCTTAAACATTTATTGAGCCGTCTCTAACCCATTTTTTTTGTCTCGCCTAGAATTTTTTTCCGTATTCTAATTTAGTTCTAGTTGTTGAAACAGTTGAAAAATGGCGTTTACTTGTTCTGGTATCCGTTATCCTTGCTTTGAATCATTGGGTTTAGACATTACTTCGGCGATCCTTAATCGTTTCAAAATGGCAACAACATACCCTTTGTTATTTCTTTCTATTGAAAGAATCGTACGAATGATTGATTCCCCTACGATACAATTTGGATCAAATAGTTTTACCAATTCCGAACTATTTGACTTTTTTGTTTGAACCCCATTTGAATTTAACCCTTTCGATTTCTATATCGAAGATATACTTACGTTACGAAGTTTTTCCAACCTATTGATTGATACTAACCCTAGACTCTTCCCCTGATAAAAAAATCAATACTTTATACTCGAGTTCCATCATGTACTATTTACAACCAAAAAAAAGGATTTCCTAGTGAACAGAACAAACTATGTCGAGCCAAGAGCATCTTCACAGATATATAAAATGGTGGATTCCCGCATCCACAACCGATGATGTCCTTCAAGTCACACGTTGCTTTCTACCACATCGTTTCAAACGAAGTTTTACCATAACATTCCTCTAATTTGGAACCGGTATGCCTATACCCGGTATGGAATTGATTCAATATGGAATCATGAATAATCATTGGCTTAATTGATACCTAGTAGTCCACACCTTCCTTATACTTCCTTATATATAAGGAAGCATAGGTATTTTTTTTTTTTCTGGGGAAGTCTCAGGAAAGATTTAACATAATCTTATATCAGAGGAATGAAACTTTCATTTATCTTTCCATACTTTCTATAAAAAAAAAAAAAAGAAAATCGATTTTATATTTTATACATCACATGTCGTTGACACTCGATTTCGTTTGTAAAAATGTGAATTGATACGTTTGTGAGTGTGAGAAAGTGAATAAATAACAATACAATAAGGAGTATATAATTCATAAAACTATGATTAAAAATCTGAAAAAAAAAAAAAAAAAAAATAGAATCACATTGTATTGTATCCAATATTCCCCCCTAAAAGTAGGGGGGGAGATGGCTAAAAGTACCTCACCCTTCCTCTGATAGAATCAATCTGGGACGGAAGGATTCGAACCTCCGAATAACGGGACCAAAACCCGGTGCCTTACCGCTTGGCCACGCCCCATTTAGATTTCGATTGTGCACTAATAAACACTAACATGGGTATTTGCTGTTCGTCAATTCCAGCCTAAATCAAATATCTATAGAATCGGCGTTGCTAAGATTCAGCATGTGTGTAGATGTAGAATCGAAATGAATTCATTGATCATTACATATAATTCAATTAAGATATTGTATGAAAGTATGATTTCTTCTATTCTGATATTCTGATTTAAGAATTGAAGGATTTTTGATTGGGGGAGTTCCAAGAAAAAGAAAGATTTTTGGCAAACCTTCTCTTCTTTCTTTTCTTTATTTTAATTTTTCCTTATATCAATATCAATAACTCGATAAAAATAAAATTCTCTCTAAAAACGAAATGTTTGGTATGCTTAATATCTTAAGTTTAATCTGTATCTGTCTTAATTCGGCCCTTCATTCGAGTAGTTTTTTATTCGCCAAATTGCCCGAGGCTTATGCCTTTTTAAATCCAATCGTAGATGTTATGCCAGTCATACCCGTACTCTTTTTTCTCTTAGCCCTTGTTTGGCAAGCTGCTGTAAGTTTTCGATGAGATCTTTAATACTGAGATGAGAAAGA